GAATGCTGATGTATCAATTTGTATTTTCTCGTGTCATTAGGAAAAGAAAATCCAATTTTGAGATTCAAATCATTCATGAATTTGCAGTCAGCAGTCAATAGTTAAGGGTTCAAATTTGTCATAAATTTTTACTTTTGCGAATGAAAATCCACATTTGATTTTTCAATAGAAAGTGAGAGAAGTTGGCTATTTTGAGATGGGTGAATCCAATACAATCAAAAGGCGGGAAGGATTTTTTGTTTTTTGTATAATTAGGAAAGAAAAGGGTTAGAAGTTAAGAAAAACGGAACTCAAGGTGAAAATCCAATAAAAGAAAGTTCCGTACTGCGTCATATATTTTCTATCATTTTGGCGGCATGGCCGAGTGGTAAGGCGGGGGACTGCAAATCCTTTTTCCCCAGTTCAAATCCGGGTGTCGCCTGATCAACAAAAAAAAAGACTCGAAATATCTTCTTCTGGTCTGCTGATATAACTCGCCGAAGTATTTCCGAGCAGAAGCGGACCGTTGATATTTGTTTGATTCGAAGCATCCGGCTGGGGTGGTGTTTTTCTGTAAATCCTCGTATCTAGGATTTAAGGAAATATTCTAGAAATATTCTAATGGTAGACGGGTTATCAAGACTTCGAGATTCCACTAATCACTAATCGCTGTACTACTAATCTAGTGCCGAATGGCTGGACCTCCAATTAGATTGGAGAGCCTGGATAGGAAATAGAATTCAATTCCAATAGTGGTGGGGGGACAGAAGATACTTTATATACATATACGACATATACGACGGACTCCCAAAAACAAAAACTTCTCAGTCCTCAGGTATCCAATCAATATTCGATTGGATGGATAATTCACTTTGAATTTCAATTCTAGTAAAGGGCAAAAGAAAAAGAGAAACTATTTCTTTTCGGCAACCCCTAATCAAGAATATACTTCTACAGTCTGCCTATTCTTTCACAGAGAAAAATAGAAAGGGTACGAATTCTATCAAATGGGATTTTAGATAAGGATTATCCGCTTTTTTTACTTATTTTGTTTTACTTATGAGGATCAACAAAACTTATTATTCCTATGCGTTCCATTAGGAGCATTTCCCCGAGATGTTACTATGTATTTTGCTTATGCTTCATTTTTCCTGATTGCAAATCATCATATAGGAATTTATATTTATAATAAAAAAAAAAATTTAGAATATAAAAAATAAGTGGATTTAGTGAATTGGTTTATCAATAGTGTTCGATCAGAATCCCCTTTTGACTCTGCGCCCCCGCTTCCACTATACTATTATTAGTGAGGAATGATGGAATAACTCCTTCATAGTTATAGAAATAAGGGGACATAATTCACATGGATATAGTAAGTCTCGCTTGGGCTGCTTTAATGGTAGTCTTTACATTTTCCCTTTCGCTCGTAGTGTGGGGAAGAAGTGGACTCTAGGGGTATTACTAATTGAGTTGGGGAATCAAACTGTATCAACTGTTTTATAGATCGTTCTGCAACGGGTTTTTAACTATTTCAAACGAAAATAAAAAGATCTTCATTTTGAATTCCATTGGATTCGGATGAAGTAATGTATTATATGAATCATACTCTTCAATTAAAGAGATATTTATCCTATCTTTGTATTTCGAAAGGGATCTAAATGATAGGAAATTGAGTCCAATCCAATTTTTCCTAAATTTTTTATTTCAATCGAGGAGCTCTTACCAGGTAGATGGATACTAAGGAAGACCCGACCTTTTTATTATTATTTTATTTGTTTCCCGGTTTACTGTTCAAAGAAGTCAAAGAAGAAGTCGTTTTGTTAAGTGTATACGCACTTTCTATGAGAAAGTGTATAAACATAGCGGTTGTCTAACGAGATAATATAGAGAGGAGGATCTTCCCTCAGGCGAGTGGCATATCGCACATTTACCGACTGCTTTCTAATTTTAGAAATTTTATTTAGGCTTTATCGACTCACATTTCATATCATGGTTCTAGGCGTTAACAGAAGGTTTACTCTTCCTTTTCGAACTACGAGAAGTGCCCATGAAACTCCTGTTGATGGTTCAATCAACTACTTCTTCGGAATTTTTACTAATAATTTTTTTTTATTAATAGAAATACCTATTGTTTTTCCTTTATTGATTTATTTCTTTTGATAGATACCGAGATTTTTATTGAACATCAGAAAAAATCTAGTAACTAGTAATTAGAACCCTAAGACATAAGAATAAGAGTAAAACTATTATTTCAGATTGATGGAAACAAATACAAATAAGTGTAGCAAATAAATAGAATTCGGTGCTATGTCAATTCCATATATGGAATTGATATCCACATACATATATAATATTGTATATTAATATTGTATATTAAGTATATTAATCTAGATTTAGCCTCTACCTTTATTCTAGAGTACAATATTCTAGAATTCTAGAGTACAACTTTATACACTACAATAATACCAATAGATCATATGGTCGAAAGATTCATCTATTTCTTTCGACCATACGATCTATCTATTAGAATACTGCGGATTATAGTCCGCTTATTTCATTTAAGTTTCATTTAAGACGCAAAAATTGCAATCCTTTTCATTTTATTTCGTCAATTTTTGATAAGAACTCAGAAGTCAAGTTTAATTGAAATTTCAAATTAATGATTAATTAATTAATCATTTTGACTGATTGTTTTTACATAAATGATAAGTAGAAAGGCGGTAGGAACTAGAATGAATAGTGCAGTAGCAACAAATGCAAGAATATTTACTTCCATAATCTAATCTTTTTTTACTTCGCAATAACTCGGGATTTAGTCCCATAGAGATGATAAACTTTTCACTTGTAAATTCAATGAATTTATTCCCTCTTAATCTCGCTGGTTTTGAATCGGATGAATATCATGAATAACAATATCTGAGCTGTCAAATCAATTTCTCGTCGAAAATGGAATAGTATAACATAGGAAGTTTTTTTATCCATACCGAACCCAGCTTGTATTCCGGACCCAATCCCCAATTCCTTTATTTATCGTCTGTTTCCGCTCTTTTTTTCTATAACTACTCTATGTACAATGATCTCATGAAGTATCATCAGATTGCCCTTCCACTTCCATTAGTCACATAGTTCCAAATCAAAACAAGAAAGAAACTAAAATTGCTAAGAGGATCTCTGCCCTTTACCCCCTTCCGTAGATTATTAGTACTGGGTATATATCAAAGGCTCAGCGTGCAATTTGAATGCAATCCATTTTTTAATTAGTAATTGAGGTTATATAAAACCAGGGCCATAAAGAGAAATTGTTTAATCTAGAAAAGTCTTCTAATTCTCTTTCTCTTAGGGGAATCTTGTTAAATTCATTTTTTATTGTGAATTCCATTTGTGTATGTGTGCCCCTCTACAAAAAAAATATATAGTATTCTATTCCACGGATCGGGAACAATCGAAAAAAAAGATCCGGCATTTCTTGGAATGTTTACTATAATGCTACTAATGCTACCGAAAATTATATTAATCCAATCCGCCCATCTCCTACCACAAAGAAAATCAAAAGGGATCCTTCTTTTGGGGGGAATGCAATTCTGCCCCTGGCCCCCTTTCGAATTGATTGATGTATTTAGTGGATCCGTCGGGACTGACGGGGCTCGAACCCGCAGCTTCCGCCTTGACAGGGCGGTGCTCTGACCAATTGAACTACAATCCCAGAGAAATAAGGGATCTAGCAGAAATTTGGATTGTTTATCTCCGTATCGAGTATTTTTAAGGGGCGCGGGGGATTATACGTGGCAGATTGGGGAATTTTTGGGCCGAGCTGGATTTGAACCAGCGTAGACATATTGCCAACGAATTTACAGTCCGTCCCCATTAACCGCTCGGGCATCGACCCAGGAGGAATCGCTTGTAAGACTATTGGGAATTCGTGATCAACTTCCTTTCCTAGTCCCCCACCCCCAGGGGAAATCGAATCCCCGCCGCCTCCTTGAAAGAGAGATGTCCTGAACCGCTAGACGATGGGGGCCCATTTGTCTAACCGTCATGATACTATGATCACTATGATCATAGTATCAATAGTTTTTTTAAATTGTCAATGTATGATTAGATCCGAGGAATCTTTCCGCTTTTCCTAATTGCGGATAACTTGTTGATTCGTCATTCATATTCATGAATCTCATTAGACATTAGAATGGGCATTCTCTACTCTATCTCTATATCTATATATAAAATAGAAATCTAGATATATAAAAATATAGATATATAAAAAAATCTAAATCTAGTATCGAAATCTATATTTATTTCGTCTAATATAAAAAAGTGTAAATAATACTAATACTCTAATACTATAAAGTAACAAAGTCTAGGGTTTTCGGGGAGTCCCTGGTCCAAAAAAAAGGGGTTAAGTTCCACTTTTTTCGCTTTCATTCTTCCATTCATTGATTCATTTTTTGTTAAGATGAGATAAGAATATCTCACAATAAACAATAAAAGAAGGGAATTAACAAACAGTAAGCGTGATGAAAAAATTCTACCTGTCTTGTCCCCTAAAAAAATTCAAAGCATTTTAGATAATTTCTTGATCACAGGACTTGATGAAATACCTTGAAATTTATGCCGAATTGGTAGGTGTACGTGTAAGTGAACTTTATTGTGATGGAAATCAATTCATTCAATGAAAGAAACGGAATTAGGTTCGGTCTTGAAACAATTCATTACATTTTACCTTAGACTTGCTGGGTAAATCAATTTTTTTATTGAATAAAAACCCACTAGCAAGTATGAGTCTACCATATGTATATATGTATATATATATATATATACTGTATATATATTGGAATAATATATATAATATTCTATATACATACAGATTGGATATGGATATATATATATATATTGTATCCACATAGTAACCCATTCAAGAATTCAATCAAATAAGCCCTTTTAACTCAGCGGTAGAGTAACGCCATGGTAAGGCGTAAGTCATCGGTTCAAATCCGATAAGGGGCTTCCATAAAACTCCGGTCGGA